GTTATTGTAGCTTATCACAAAGCACGGCACTGAAGTTGCCAAGATGGGTAACCAATATACCCCAAAAACACAAAGATTTGGTCCTAACCTTACTGTTACTTTTTGATAAACTTACACATGCAAGTATCAGCACACCAGTGAAAACGCCCTAACAATCTAATAAGATTGAAGGAGCTGGTATCAGGCACACCATGATAGCCCAAAACACCTAGCTTTAGCCACACCCCCAAGGGTACTCAGCAGTGATAAAAATTAAGCAATAAGCGAAAGCTTGACTTAGTCATAACAAACATGAGCTGGTAAATCTCGTGCCAGCCACCGCGGTTACACAAGAAGCCCAAACTAACAGACAACCGGCGTAAAATGTGATTAAAACTTTTTAACCAATAAAATTAAGGTGAACTACTTACTCGGCTGTCATACGCAAAAGTACACATTAACACACTATGAAAATAACCTTAATACAAAGGAATTATTTGAACCCACGATCGCTAAGACACAAACTGGGATTAGATACCCCACTATGCTTAGCCCTAAACCTAGATATTTACATACAAAAATATCCGCCAGAGAATTACGAGCAAAACGCTTAAAACTCTAAGGACTTGGCGGTACCTCAAACCCACCTAGAGGAGCCTGTTCTATAATCGACAATCCACGATACACCTCACCATCTCTTGCTAACCAGCCTATATACCACCGTCACCAGCTTACCCTATGAAGGGTACAAAGTAAGCAAAACAATATAAACCATTAACAAGTCAGGTCAAGGTGTAGCTAACTGAGATGGAAGAAATGGGCTACATTTTCTACACTAGAAATAACACTCACGGAAAGAACTATGAAATAGTTCAGCAAGTAGGATTTAGCAGTAAACTGGGAACAGAGAGCCCAATTTAAACCGGTCCTGAGGTGCGCACACACCGCCCGTCACCCTCATCAATATCAAACCAATAAACCATAAATAAACCATAACAAATAAAACAGATGAGGCAAGTCGTAACAAGGTAAGTACACCGGAAGGTGCACTTGGAATATCAAAACATAGCTTAACAAAAAGCATTCAGCTTACACCTGAAAGATGTCTATTAAACAAGACTATTTTGAGCAAAAATCTAGCCCGACAACAAACAATAACCCCATAAAACAAAATCATACTACCAAAAACTTAAACCAAAACATTTTACCATCTAAGTATAGGTGATAGAAAAGGAAAACAGGAGCGATAAAGACAGTACCGCAAGGGAAAGATGAAAAACATGAAAAACCACTAAGCAATAAAAAGCAAAGATTAACCCTTATACCTTCTGCATCATGATTTAACCAGCACAATTAAGCAAAGAGAACTAAAGTCTAAACCCCCGAAACCAAGTGAGCTACTTAAAGGCAGCCAATATCACAGGCTAAATCCGTCTCTGTGGCAAAAGAGTGGAAAGACCTATAAGTAGAAGTGAAAAGCCTATCGAACTTGGTGATAGCTGGTTGCTCAATAAATGAATGTAAGTTCAACCTTAAATTTTCTAAAAACAACCTGAAAGCTTACCAAAAGAAAAATTTAAGATATATTCAATTGGGGTACAGCCCAATTGAAAAAGGACACAACCTAAAATAGAGGACAAAACACCAAAATAAAACACCGTAGGCTTTAAAGCAGCCACCATCAAAAGAAAGCGTCAAAGCTCACCATTATATAAATATTAACATAAAACTTTTATCCCCAAATAACACTGAGCCAATCTACCCCTATAGAAGAACTAATGCTAAAATGAGTAACAAGAAGGAAAAACTTCTCTTGCGCGCTAGCTTAAATCATAATAGACAGACTACTGATTATTAACAACCAATACTATATGAAACAATAACACTTAAAACCACCATATAACTAAACTGTTAACCCAACACAGGAGCGCACGTAAGAAAGATTAAAATCTGTAAAAGGAACTAGGCAAACTAAGCGAACCCGACTGTTTACCAAAAACATAGCCCCTAGCAACATACAAGTATTAGGGGTAATGCCTGCCCAGTGACACTGTTTTAACGGCCGCGGTATCCTAACCGTGCAAAGGTAGCGTAATCACTTGTCTTCCAAATAAAGACTAGAATGAATGGCCAAACGAGGTTCTACCTGTCTCTTACAGATAATCAGTGAAATTGATCTCCCCGTGCAAAAGCGGGGATAACCATATAAGACGAGAAGACCCTGTGGAACTTTAAACACAAATCAACTACCATAATACACCCAACTAAGGATTTATAATCAACCAGTACATGATCTACGTTTTCGGTTGGGGCGACCTCGGAGCAAAACAAAACCTCCGAAAAAAGAACATACTTCTTTTAAACCTAGACTTACAATTCAAAGTGCTAACAGTAAAAAGATCCAATATATTTGATCAACGAACCAAGCTACCCCAGGGATAACAGCGCAATCCCATCCTAGAGCCCTTATCAACGATGGGGTTTACGACCTCGATGTTGGATCAGGACATCCTGATGGTGAAACCGCTATCAAGGGTTCGTTTGTTCAACGATTAATAGTCCTACGTGATCTGAGTTCAGACCGGAGCAATCCAGGTCGGTTTCTATCTATATGAGCCCTAAGTCTTTTCCAGTACGAAAGGACCGAAAAGACAAGGCCTATATTAAAAACAAGCCTTACCTTACATTAGTGAAAACAACTCAACTAATAATTTAAAACGGAAACCACAGCCTCGAAACAAGGGCCAAATTGGGGTGGCAGAGCCAGGTAATAATGCAAAAGGCCTAAACCCTTTATCCAGGGGTTCAACTCCCCTCTCCAATTATAAACCCCTTATTATCAAACTTAACACCTCCACTCATATATATAATTCCAATCTTAATTGCTGTTGCCTTTTTCACCCTACTAGAACGAAAAGTACTAGGATACATACAACTTCGAAAAGGACCAAATATCGTAGGTCCATATGGACTACTACAGCCAGTAGCAGATGGTATAAAACTTTTCATCAAAGAACCAATTCGCCCCCTAAATTCATCCACCACATTATTCATAATATCACCAATCCTAGCCTTATTGTTAGCCTTATCAATTTGACTTCCACTACCCATACCATTTCCACTAGCTGACCTAAATCTAGGCCTTCTATTCCTAATCTCCATATCTAGCTTCATAGTTTACTCTATCCTATGATCTGGTTGGGCTTCAAATTCCAAATACGCTCTAATAGGCGCCCTACGAGCAGTAGCCCAAACTATCTCATACGAAGTAACCCTAGGAATTATCCTACTCTCATTAACCTTACTCTCTGGTGGATTTAACCTACAAACATTCATAATTACACAAGAACCAATATACCTAATATTCTCATCCTGACCCCTAATAATAATATGATACATCTCCACATTAGCAGAAACAAATCGGGCACCATTCGACCTAACCGAAGGAGAATCCGAACTGGTATCCGGATTTAATATTGAATACTCCGCCGGACCGTTCGCCCTATTCTTTTTAGCAGAGTATGCAAACATTCTAATAATAAACACTCTTACAACTATCCTATTCCTTAACCCAGCCCGCATAAACAACACCCCAGAATTATTCTCCTTATCACTAATATCAAAAGTAATACTACTCTCAGCAGGATTCCTATGAGTCCGAGCCTCATACCCACGATTTCGATACGATCAACTAATACACCTATTATGAAAAAACTTCCTTCCTATTACCCTAGCATTATGTCTTTGACACATATCAATACCAATCACCTCCTTCGGACTACCTCCAATACTATAGGACACGTGCCTGAATTTAAAGGGTTACCTTGATAGGGTGAATAATAGAGGCTAAAACCCTCTCGTCTCCTTAGAAAAATAGGACTCGAACCTACACCAGAGAGATCAAAACTCCCTATACTTCCAATTATACTACATCCTAGTAAAGTCAGCTAACTAAGCTATTGGGCCCATACCCCAAAAATGTTGGTTTAAACCCCTCCTTTACTAATAAACCCATACACAAGTGTAATCATTACTTCAAGCCTAATTATAGGCCCCCTACTTACAGTATCTAGTAACCACTGAATCATAGCATGAACTGGTCTAGAAATCAGCACCTTAGCTATTATCCCACTAATTGCTAAACAACATCACCCACGAGCAATTGAAGCAGCCACCAAATACTTCCTAACACAAGCAACTGCCTCAACACTAATCTTATTTTCAAGTATTATAAATGCCTGAACACTGGGACAATGAGATATTACACAAATATCAAACAACACTCCATGCATAATCCTAACTACAGCCCTAGCCATCAAATTAGGACTAGCTCCATTTCACTTTTGATTACCAGAAGTACTACAAGGGACCACCACAATAACAGCCCTAATCTTAACTACCTGACAAAAATTAGCTCCACTATCCCTACTAGTAATAACCTCTCAGTCCCTAAATACACCACTAATATTAACACTAGGACTAACATCTACTCTAATCGGTGGATGATATGGACTAAACCAAACCCAACTACGAAAAATCATAGCCTCATCCTCCATCGCCCACCTAGGATGAATAACCACAATCCTTACTCTATCCCCTAAACTCACACTACTTACATTCTACACATACATCATCATAACCTCAACAACATTCCTAATAATTAAAACTCTAGAAACAAACATAATCTCCGTAATAATAACATCATGAACAAAATTACCAACACTAAACACCATAATAATACTAACCCTTATATCACTAGCCGGCCTACCCCCACTAACAGGATTTACTCCTAAATGATTAATCCTCCAAGAGCTGACCAAACAACACATATTTATTATAGCCGCTGCAATAGCCCTAATCTCACTACTTAGCCTATTCTTCTACCTACGAATCTCATACTACACAACCATCACACTACCACCAAACTCAACCAACTATCTGCAACAATGACGCCACAAAACCAACAAAAAACTCTACCTAGCCACAATAACCACACTATCTATTACCCTCCTACCAATTACACCAACCCTACTAACCATCCCATAGAAACTTAGGATCGAGCCTATTAAACCAGAGGCCTTCAAAGCCCCAAACAAGAGATAAAACCTCTTAGTTTCTGTTAAGGCCTATAAGACTTTATCTTATATCTTATGAATGCAACTCAAACACTTTAATTAAGCTAAGGTCTTACTAGACAAATGGGCCTCGATCCCATAACAATTTAGTTAACAGCTAAATACCCAATCCAGCGGGCTTTTGTCTACCTTTCCCGCTCTCTAAAAAAGCGGGAAACCCCGGCACCAACTAAAGTGCATCTTCAAATTTGCAATTTGACATGAATTTCACTACGGGGTTTGATAAGAAGAGGAATTAAACCTCTGTCAAAAGGTCTACAGCCCAACGCTTAACCACTCAGCCATCTTACCTGTGATTTTTACCCGCTGATTTTTCTCTACCAACCACAAAGACATTGGCACCTTATATTTTATTTTCGGGGCCTGAGCAGGAATAGTAGGCACGGCATTGAGTTTACTAATCCGCGCAGAATTAAGCCAACCAGGTACCCTTTTAGGAGACGACCAGATCTACAATGTTATCGTCACAGCCCATGCTTTCATTATAATTTTCTTCATAGTTATACCAATTATAATTGGAGGATTTGGAAATTGACTCGTACCAATGATAATTGGAGCACCAGATATAGCATTTCCACGTATAAACAATATAAGTTTTTGACTTTTACCCCCTTCATTACTATTACTTCTAGCTTCATCAGGAATTGAAGCAGGCGCAGGTACAGGCTGAACTGTATACCCCCCACTAGCCGGAAACCTAGCCCACGCCGGTGCCTCTGTAGACCTAACTATCTTTTCTCTCCACTTAGCAGGGGTGTCTTCAATTCTAGGAGCTATCAACTTCATTACCACAGCAATTAACATAAAATCCCCGGCTATATCACAATACCAAACACCCCTATTTGTATGATCAGTACTTATTACAGCTGTCCTATTATTACTATCACTACCAGTACTAGCTGCAGGTATCACTATACTATTAACAGACCGAAACCTAAATACAACCTTCTTTGACCCTTCAGGAGGAGGAGACCCAATCCTATATCAACACTTATTCTGATTCTTTGGTCACCCCGAAGTATACATCCTAATCCTACCTGGATTCGGCATAATCTCCCACGTTGTCACTTATTACGCTGGCAAAAAAGAACCTTTTGGCTACATAGGAATAGTTTGAGCAATAATATCCATTGGATTCTTAGGCTTCATCGTATGGGCCCACCACATATTTACCGTTGGAATAGACGTAGACACTCGAGCCTATTTTACATCTGCAACAATAATTATTGCCATTCCAACGGGGGTAAAAGTATTCAGCTGGTTAGCTACCCTGCATGGCGGAATAGTCAAATGAGATGCCGCCATACTATGAGCCCTTGGCTTCATCTTCCTCTTTACTGTAGGGGGACTAACAGGCATCGTACTAGCCAATTCATCCTTAGACATTGTACTACATGACACTTATTATGTAGTAGCACATTTCCACTATGTCCTGTCAATAGGGGCTGTATTCGCTATTATAGCAGGATTTACCCATTGATTCCCACTTTTCACAGGATACTCACTACACCAAACTTGAGCAAAAGTACACTTTGGAGTAATATTTGCAGGAGTCAACATAACCTTTTTCCCTCAACATTTCCTAGGCCTTGCTGGAATACCACGACGTTATTCTGATTACCCAGACGCATACACCCTATGAAATTCTATCTCATCAATCGGATCCTTAATTTCCTTAGTAGCAGTAATTATAATAATGTTCATTATCTGAGAAGCATTCTCCTCAAAACGAAAAGTTATAAAAGTTGAACTTACAACCACCAATGTAGAGTGAATCCATGGCTGCCCACCTCCACACCACACCTATGAAGAACCAGCCCATGTACAAACCCAAGAAAGGAGGGAATCGAACCCCCTTAAACTAGTTTCAAGCCAATCACATAACCTTTATGTTTCCTTCTCCTAAGACGTTAGTAAAATACATTACTTAACCTTGTCAAGGCTAAATTATAGGTTTAAATCCTTTACGACTTAATGGCACACCCCCTCCTACTAGGATTCCAAGACGCAATATCACCTATTATAGAAGAACTCCTCCACTTTCATGACCACACCCTAATAATTGTATTTTTAATTAGCACCATAGTACTCTACATTATCACACTAATAATAACAACAAAACTAACATATACCAACACTATAAATGCCCAAGAAGTAGAAATAATTTGAACTATTTTACCAGCCATTGTCCTAATTACTATTGCACTACCCTCCCTACGAGTTCTTTACCTAATAGACGAAATTAATAACCCACATTTAACCATTAAAGCCATAGGACATCAATGATACTGAACATATGAATACACTGATTACGAAAACCTGGAGTTCGACTCCTACATGACCCCAACTCAAACCCTGCCAAACGGACATTTCCGATTATTAGAAGTAGACCATCGTATGGTAATACCAATAGAATCCCCCATTCGGATACTAATCTCAGCTGAAGACGTCTTACACTCGTGAGCAGTACCATCATTAGGCGTAAAAACAGATGCAGTCCCAGGACGATTGAATCAAGCAACTTTCATTGTCACACGACCGGGAGTATTTTATGGACAATGCTCAGAAATCTGTGGGGCTAACCATAGCTTCATGCCAATCGTAATCGAATCTGTACCCCTATGACACTTCGAAAATTGATCTTCACTAATGTTTTCCTAATCACTATAGAAGCTAAAAGGATAGCGCTAGCCTTTTAAGCTAGAAAGAGAGAATTTCCGTCCTCCTTAGTGACATGCCACAGTTAAATACAGACCCGTGATTTATAATCCTTTCCTCCTCATGATTAATATACATTCTTATCTTACAACCAAAAATTTCATCCTACTTACCAACAAACAACCCTACCAACAAAAACAATAAAACTATACACACAAACCCATGAACTTGACCATGAACCCAACATTCTTCGATCAATTCATAAGCCCACAAATCCTTGGAATCCCACTAGCCGTTCTAGCCCTATTAATACCCCCAATCATATTCCCAACCCAAAATAACCGATGGTTGACAAACCGCTTATCAACCCTTCAATTATGAGCAATTAATTTATTCACAAAACAACTAATACTGCCAATCAGCAAAACAGGCCACCAATGATCTATCATCTTAACATCACTCATAATTATACTCTTAACAACTAATCTCCTGGGACTTCTACCATACACATTTACCCCTACTACACAACTCTCCATGAATATAGGAATAGCTATCCCAATATGACTAGCTACAGTACTTACCGGCCTCCGAAACCAACCAACTAAATCACTAGGACATCTATTACCAGAAGGTACCCCAATCCTGTTAACTCCAACTCTCATCATTATTGAAACAATTAGCCTTTTCATCCGACCATTAGCCCTAGGTGTACGACTTACAGCCAACTTAACAGCAGGTCATTTATTAATCCAACTCACCTCCACCGCAACACTCTCCCTATTACCAACAATACTCACCCTATCTGCAATAACCACTGTGGTACTCCTATCGCTGACAATCTTGGAGCTAGCCGTAGCCATAATTCAAGCCTACGTGTTTGTGTTATTGCTGAGCCTTTACCTTCAAGAAAACACCTAATGACCCACCAAATACACGCCTACCACATAGTAGACCCAAGCCCGTGACCATTAACAGGCGCAGCAGCAGCACTACTAATAACTTCAGGACTTGCCATATGATTCCACTACAACTCAACACTACTAATAACCCTAGGCTTATTAACTATACTACTAACCATATTTCAATGATGACGGGATGTCGTACGTGAAGGAACTTTCCAAGGACACCATACTCCCCCTGTACAAAAAAGCCTACGATACGGTATAATCCTATTCATTACATCAGAAGTATTCTTCTTCATTGGATTTTTCTGAGCCTTTTATCACTCTAGTTTGGCTCCAACCCCAGAACTAGGTGGATGTTGACCACCAACAGGAATCACCCCACTAAACCCATTTGAAGTACCCCTATTAAATACAGCAGTACTATTGGCCTCAGGAGTAACAATCACTTGAGCCCACCATAGCCTAATAGAAACCAACCGAAATCAAACTATTCAGGCCCTCACCCTTACAATCTTACTAGGTTTATACTTTACATCACTACAAGCCATAGAGTATTACGAAGCTCCCTTCACAATCACTGATGGTGTGTACGGCTCTACTTTCTTTATTGCAACAGGCTTCCATGGACTCCATGTAATTATTGGCTCAATATTCTTAATTGTATGCCTCCTACGACAAATTAAATTCCACTTCACCTCTACCCACCACTTTGGATTTGAAGCAGCTGCCTGATATTGACACTTCGTAGATGTCGTATGACTATTTCTCTATGTATCGATCTACTGATGAGGCTCATACTCTTCTAGTATAATAGTACAAATGACTTCCAATCATTAAGTTTTAGTTATAACCCTAAAGAAGAGTAATAAATATAACAATCTCAACCATAACAATTGCCATTACCCTGTCCACAACCCTAATGGTACTAAACCACTGATTAACACTAATAAAACCAGATACTGAAAAACTATCCCCATACGAATGTGGATTTGATCCATTAGAATCAGCTCGCTTGCCATTCTCTATCCGATTCTTCCTGAGTAGCAATCTTATTCCTCTTATTTGACTTAGAAATTGCACTACTCCTACCCCTACCATGAGCCATCCAACTCCCATCACCAACTTGCACCTTTACTTGGGCTCTTATTATCTTATTACTACTTACATTAGGATTTATACACGAGTGAATTCAAGGGGGCCTAGAATGGGCAGAATAGGTAGCTAGTCTAACACAAGACAACTAATTTCGACTTAGTTAATCGTGATTGAACTCCACGGCTATCAAATGACTACTATACATTTCAGTTATTACTCAGCCTTCATTATCAGTATTACAGGCCTCTCGTTACACCAAACCCACCTAATTTCAACCCTATTATGCCTTGAAAGTATAATACTGTCACTTTATATAGCACTATCAATATGACCCATTCAACTACAAACCTCATCATTTATACTAACCCCAATGTTAATATTATCCTTCTCAGCCTGTGAAGCAGGCATAGGACTCTCATTATTAGTAGCATCCTCACGAACTCATGGCTCAGACCACCTCCAAAACTTAAACCTTTTACAGTGCTAAAAATCCTACTCCCAATAACTGCACTTCTCCTGACAACCACAATCTGCAAGCCAAAACAACTATGACCCACCACATCTATTAACACTTTCGGAATTGCCCTTCTAAGCCTACAATGGTTTAAACCCTCCCAAGAACTAACCATAAATTTCTCCAACTATTATACAAGCATCGACCACATCTCAGCTCCACTTCTCACTCTATCATGCTGACTCACCCCATTAATAATCCTAGCAAGTCAAAACCATCTTATTATAGAACCAATTTCACGAAAACGAACATTTATTTTCATCACTACCCTATTACAAATCTCACTAGTACTTGCCTTCTCAGCAACAGAGCTAATTATATTCTTCATTATATTCGAAACTACACTAATCCCAACACTAGCAATTATCACACGTTGAGGTAACCAAATAGAACGGCTAAACGCTGGGACTTATTTCCTATTCTACACCCTTATTGGATCCCTCCCATTACTAATCGCCCTCCTCTCCCTACAAAATCAAATTGGCACACTATCCACTTACATAATCCAACTTAACCAACCCACTATACTAAACACATGGGCACATACAACATGATGATTTGCACTACTAACCGCCTTTATAATCAAAATGCCACTATACGGGTTACACTTATGACTACCAAAAGCACATGTAGAAGCCCCAATCGCAGGGTCAATAATCCTAGCAGCAGTATTACTCAAACTAGGGGGATATGGAATTATTCGAATTATACCAACACTAAATCCTCTATCAAAAACACTCTCCTACCCATTCATAGTACTAGCACTATGAGGAGTAATCATAACTGGCTCAATCTGTCTACGCCAAACAGATTTAAAATCATTGATTGCCTACTCATCAGTAAGTCACATAGGTCTTGTTATTGCTGCAACACTAACACAAACCCAATGAGCATACACAGGTGCTATTACACTTATAATCGCCCATGGCCTAACATCCTCAATACTCTTCTGCCTGGCTAATACAAACTACGAACGAACCCATAGCCGAACACTATTACTAGCCCGAAACATACAACTACTATACCCACTAATAGGCCTATGATGACTACTCACCAGCTTAGCCAACATAGCCATTCCACCAACCATTAATCTAATAGGAGAACTAACTATTATAGCCTCATTATTCAACTGATCAAACATTACAATCCTAGCAACAGGATTAGGGACCATTATTACCGCTACATATACCCTATATATGCTATCCACAACACAATGGGGGGGAACACCCTCATTCATCAAAATAATACCGCCCACCCACACACGAGAACACCTTCTCATAATCCTCCATATCCTCCCCATAACACTACTAATAATAAAACCAGAACTAATCTGAAATACTTTTTACTGTTAATATAGTTTTAAAACAAACATTAGACTGTGGCTCTAAAAATAGGAGTTAAAACCTCCTTATAAACCGAGAGAGGTGATTCACAATAAGAACTGCTAATTCATATACCTGAGATTAATCTCTCAGCTCCCTCACTTTTAAAGGATAGAAGTAATCCATTGGTTTTAGAAACCATCAACCCTTGGTGCAAATCCAAGTAAAAGTTATGGCTTTAATTAACCTGTCAATCTTATTCGCCATACTTACATTAGTATCGCCAATTATTATCTCATTATTTCTAACAAAAACATGACTTATCCTAAAAGCAAAAACAGCTGTAAAAACAGCATTCTTCATCACCTTAATTCCATTAGGCATCTTAGTAATAATACCCGAAAGTATCTACACTAACATTACTCTGGTAAGCCTATCTTCATTCTTCATCGAACTAAACTTAATTCATGACATATATGCCCTCATTTTTATATCAGTTGCCCTATACGTTACATGGGCCATCCTAGAATACTCTCGCTGATACATGATAGAGGATCCATACGCCCATAAATTCTTTAAATACCTATTAATCTTCCTAGTAGCCATAATAATCTTAACTACAGCTAACAATCTATTCCAATTCTTCATTGGTTGGGAAGGAGTAGGAGTCATATCCTTCCTACTTATTGGCTGATGACGCGGCCGAGAAGAGACACTCTCATCAGCTTTAATAGCCATTATCTATAACCGCATCGGTGACTTTGGATTATTCATCAGCATAACCTGATTCATAACAAACGCAAACTCACTAGGCTGATACCTACCCTTAGATAATCTACCAACCCCTCTTACACCACTTCTAGGCTTCATCCTAGCTGCAACTGGAAAATCAGCTCAATTCGGACTTCACCCCTGATTACCAGCAGCCATAGAAGGCCCAACTCCAGTCTCAGCATTACTACACTCCAGCACTATAGTCGTCGCTGGCATCTTCCTACTCATCCGAGTGCACCCATTACTAGCATCCAACAACACAGCTCTATCAATCTGCCTATGCTTAGGAGCTATCACCACATTCCTTGCATCCCTGTGCGCTCTACCCCAGAATGACCTCAAAAAAATTATTGCTTACTCTACATCAAGCCAACTCGGCCTCATAATAGTTACCATTGGCTTAAACCAACCAAATCTAGCTTTCCTACACATCTGCATACACGCATTCTTTAAAGCCATATTATTTATATGCGCAGGCTTTATTATCCACAGCCTAAGCAGCGAACAAGACATTCGAAATATGGGAGGACTGTACAAACCTCTACCAATTACCTCTGCATTTATAACTATTGGCAACATAGCACTCATAGGTATACCATTCTTAACTGGATATTACTCCAAAGATGTGATCATTGAAACCATATCAACATCATACTTAAACACTTGAGCCTTACTCATAACACTGATAGCAACCTCATTTACTGCAGTCTATACACTACGAATTATTCTACGAGTACTAACAGGACACCCCAAACAATTATCCACATTCCTACTACATGAAAACATTCCCACAATTATAAACCCAATTACTCGCCTCGCTACAGGCAGCATTGTAGCCGGATGATTTATTTCAGCAAAACTCCAAACATTTAACACACCAACAATAACTATACCAACATGAATTAAAATTGCAGCATTTACAGTAACAGTCATCGGTATCCTAGTAGGCCTACAACTAACCTCAATAGCTAATAAAATACCCATAAAACCTTCCGAAACCCATCATTTCGCCAACTCATCCACCTTCTTCAACCACCTAACCCACCGCAAATTCACAAAAAAATACCTAAAAACAGCCCAAAAAATTGCAACCCACTTAAACGACACATCTTGATACGAATATCTTGGCCCAAAAGTACTAGCCAAATGACAAAAAACCCCAATACGCTTTACCTCCCAAATACAAAAAGGCCTCATCAAAATCTACTTAATCTCATTCCTCATCACATTGTTACTAGTACTGTTACTTATAACATTCCTATATTAGACCTAACAACTCCCCAACATTAGTCAACTCACTTTATCAATGGCCCCCTCACCCTTTCTCCCCCCCCCGGGGGGGGGGGGGAAAGAAAAGGAATTATAAACCCATCTCCTAACATAATGCTACTACCCATAATCTCTAGTTCCTAATAGAATGTAACGTCCCACAAGATAAACCCCGCACCATCTCCAATACAACAAATAATGTCAATAACAACCCTCAACCAGAAATCAAAAACATCACACTACCATAATAATAAAACCACGAAACCCCACCAAAATCCAAACGAACAACACACAGCCCAACACCATCAGCCGTAACCTCCCCAAACCCCTCTACACTACACAAAAAAGAACCTATAACTACAAGACCTAAAACAAGCAGTACAAACCCTACCACATAAACCAACCCCCCTAAACCTCCCCAACCCGCCGGATAAGGATCTGCCACTAACGCAGATGAATAAGCAAAAACCACTAACATCCCCCCTAAATAGATCAAAAATAACACCAAAGACATAAAAGATCCTCCCATACCAACCAATACTCCACACCCAGAAGCTGCCCCTAATACTAAACTAAGAACACCATAATAAGGTGATGGATTACAAGACACACCCACTATTCAAAAGACAAAGCAGAATCCAAATAAAAACATAAAGTATATCATAGTTATTACTCGGATTTAAACCGAGACTTGTGGTTTGAAAAACCACCGTTGTTTTCAACTATAATAAACCATGACCATAAACCACCGAAAAACCCACCCACTAACAAAAATCATCAACAATTCACTCATTGATCTACCAAGCCCCTCCAACATCTCTGCCTGATGAAACTTTGGATCCTTACTAGGTACCTGCTTAATTCTACAAACCATTACTGGAATTTTCCTAGCTATACACTACTCCCCAGACATTTCACTAGCATTCTCATCAGTAGCCCACATCACCCGAGACGTACAATACGGATGACTCATCCGTAATATACATGCTAACGGCGCTTCCCTCTTCTTCATATGCATCTACCTTCACATCGGACGAGGACTCTATTACGGCTCATACCTATACAAAGAAACTTGAAACACGGGAATTATCCTACTACTCCTAACAATAGCCACTGCATTCATGGGTTATGTCCTACCATGGGGCCAAATATCCTTTTGAGGTGCCACCGTTATTACTAACCTCCTCTCAGCCATCCCATTCATTGGTAACACATTAGTACAATGAATCTGAGGTGGATTCTCAGTAGACAACGCAACCTTAACCCGATTTTTTACCCTTCACTTCCTTCTACCATTTACAATCATAGGTCTAACAATAGTACACCTACTTTTTCTACATGAAACTGGATCAAACAACCCAACAGGATTAAACTCAAACACTGACAAAATCCCATTCCACCCTTATTTCTCATATAAAGACCTTTTAGGCGTCATTCTAATACTAACCCTCCTACTAACCCTAACACTATTCTCTCCAAACCTTTTAGGAGACCCAGATAATTTCACACCAGCCAACCCCCTATCTACCCCACCACATATTAAACCAGAATGATACTTTCTTTTCGCTTACGCAATTCTACGATCTATCCCAAACAAACTAGGTGGCGTACTTGCCCTACTACTCTCCATCCTCGTATTATTCTTAATACCCGCCCTACACACATCAAAACAACGAACAACCCAATTCCGACCACTTACACAAACCCTATTCTGATCTTTCATCGCCAACCTTCTAGTACTAACATGAATCGGGGGACAACCCGTTGAAAACCCATTTATTACAATTGGCCAAGTAGCCTCCATTCTCTACTTCTCAACCCTATTAATCCTTATCCCCATCGCAGGTGTAATTGAAAACAAAATACTAACTTAAAAATATTCTAGTAGCTTAACCCATTTAAAGCATTGGTCTTGTAAACCAAAGACTGAAGACTATCAACCTTCCTAGAATATCAAAAGAGAAGGACTTTAACCTTCATCCCCAGCTCCCAAAGCTGAGATCTTTTATTAAACTACCTCTTGATGGTAAGGATTGGGCATAAACGCTAAACACAAGCCCATTTTTACCTACCACTGCTTGGTAGAAATTTAAAGGTACCCCCCCCTCCCCCCCACAAAGGGTGGATTGGGCATAAACGCTAAACACAAGCCCATTTTTACCTACCACTGCTTGGTAGAAATTTAAAGGTACCCCCCCCTCCCCCCCACAAAGGGTGGATTGGGCATAAACGCTAAACACAAGCCCATTTTTACCTACCACTGCTTGGTAGAAATTTAAAGGTACCCCCCCCTCCCCCCCACAAAGGGTGGATTGGGCATAAACGCTAAACACAAGCCCATTTTTACCTACCACTGCTTGGTAGAAATTTAAAGGTACCCCCCCCTCCCCCCCACAAAGGGTGGATTGGGCATAAACGCTAAACACAAGCCCATTTTTACCTACCACTGCTTGGTAGAAATTTAAAGGTACCCCCCCCTCCCCCCCACAAAGGGTGGATTGGGCATAAACGCTAAACACAAGCCCATTTTTACCTACCACTGCTTGGTAGAAATTATTCATATAATACTCTCTATGTATTATCGTGCATTCATCTATTTTCCGTTAGCATATCTTTAACAATGTTAATATTTAATTTGACATTTACATAAATTCATTAATTTTGCATACAGATTATATCAATATGAATATTATACAGGTATTATTAATATAATGATTTAAGGACATAAAGTTAAATAGTTATTCTACACCATGACTATCGCCCAGTACCCGGTTATTTATTAATCTACCTAATCACGAGAGATAAGCAACCCTTGTCAGTAAGATACAACATCACTAGTTTCTACGTCCATGTAATAGATGGCGTACATAACTGATTTATTCTGGCCTCTGGTTGTTTTTTCAGGCACATTATACTAATAAAGTTCATACGTCTCTTTTTAAAAGGCCTCTGGTTAATGTGTTCTATACATTAAGTTTATAACCTGGCATACGGTGGTTTTACTTGCATATAGTAGTTTTATTTTTCTCTTTGTGTCTTCAGGCCCCCATAACCGTGATGTCTGCCGACTCAGTGAAACTGAACCCTCGTTCAAGTTGGTTGGTCTTACATAACTTGATATGGTATTATTTAATTAATGCTAGTAGGACATAAAATTTTGCAAAAACTCACGACAGTAATTTTCAACCTAAACAATTTAAAACTACATACTTTTCTAACTAAACCCCCCTACCCCCCATAAAAACTAACACAAGCCCGAGTAGCCACTTAATTCTCGTCAAACCCCTAAATCCGAGAGCAACTAAACTGACATAATGTTAATTCGGCGCTAAGTGGAAATAAAAGCACCCATTATATTATATATATATATTATATATATATTATATATATTATATATATTATATATTATATATTATATTATATATATATATATATATTATATATTATATATTATATTATATATATATATA